TACCGGATTCATAACTAGAAAGTTTCTCGGGACCTTCGCTAATCGGGGCTAAAACTCCCGAAATTAGAAATGCCAAAATAGGAATAAGACTTGATATTATTAGAAATACCCAGAAAATGTCATATTCGTAAAGCAGAAACATAGGCGACCTCTTATGAGTGTGGAAAATATATCGAATTTGTCGGTTCGAATTGGAATAAATTCTCAAGTCATCCATAACTCTTTAGTCAAACCACGAATCTGTTTTGATCAAACGAACCGCCCAATTCATTTTGTTTGCTTCAAAGGGGCATGAACCCTTTGAAGCAAAAGTCATTGATTGGAATCCTATTTCCCCCTTAGTTTTTGTTGGTGTTGTTGTTGTACGGAAAGGCAGCTGGCCGGCGTCGGCCAACTTAACTAAAAGATCTTTTCTTGAAATTGCCAGTTCAGTTGGTAATAGAACATTATTTTAGATATAACCAGTATCGGGGTTGTGATAATCTGGTGCAGCACCCTTACCCGGTGATTCAAAAAAAAACCGTATAACCACACTAAGAACAATAGGGGAATCATGCTCTTCTTGCTCTTAGTGAAGAGCCTTGAATATGGTTTGTATTCTTTTACAACTATGAGTATGAATCTCAGGTAGTTGACAAGAGGAAGAGCAGGCTCATTGGAAAATATACGTTTCACCCATTTCCTAGGAAGAGGAGGCGCATTGGAAAATATACAGTTCATCCATTTCCAATGAGTCCGGCTCTTTAATTGGAACAGTGAATATACCTCGATGAAATTTTTGAGGCTTTTACTACTAATGACATAAAAAATCGTGGCTTGCACGAGTATCCACAACCACCACCTCCCCACGACTGAAAAAAGAAGGAGAGAAAGGAGAAGAGGAAAGAGGCTTTGTAACTCTCTGACTATCACTTGCCAGAAATCATCCTTCTTGAGGTCGCAGAGCTCTTCATCGGAATCCTCTTCACCCCAATCCTCCCCCTCCTCGTCAGCTTCTTGATGGAAAAGGGAAGGGATATTCTCCTCCAAGAAGACATAGCTGTCCACAAAGCTAGCTTTATTGCCATTTGTACCATCTTCATGGATAAGGATAATCCGATTACCATCTGCGTCTTCATCTAAGGTCAGAGATCCGAAGACAAAGCCGTGGCGTGGTTAACCGCAGCTTTATTGAATACGCGGCCCTTATCCTTCAGGATGATTATATTAAAAATAGAAAGATAAAAAAGGATTGGAATACGTGGAAGACTGACCGGCGGTTTCGAACCGATCATCCCTACCCCTGCAGGTGTAATTACCTCGAATAGGTAGTTTACGAACGAGGACTCCCAGTAGATAGCTCCATTTCCGTTTCGTAACAATCAGCAAAATAACAATAGTAAACCCCATTACAATTTGCCCACTTATACCCATACCAGTGATTAAAACGACAATGGCATGGAAAGTTATAAAAAAAAACTCCTTAACCACGCCAATCCCGTGGATATTAAGCAGTTCCTTCAAATAAATCAGATAACCCCGAAATTGGCCACTTTAACTATTTGTGCCCACGTCAGCATATTGATCTCTTTTGGACTCCCCCCAGGGTGAAGTTTGACCCTGCCAAGGGTCCTACCAAAGGCGTTGTCACCATGGTCCCCGTCAACCTTCCAACTATTACGATTTTCTTTTTTCATATTATCCTCCGTGTATGGTGTATACTACGCAATGGCTGTCAACGGTGTCTCGTCGACATCCCCCCTTTCCTTTCCCTTAGGGGAGTGATTTTTTACTGGGAATAGGTAGGTCAGGAATCAGCAATCGAAGTATATGGCCTGCATTTTTATATAGTAAAATAGCTAGAGTAAAAAAAAGGAGAAGCGCCCAATCCCCCGGGCGTTACCCTTACTGAAAATATGACTCAATTCCTTTAAGACATAAAAATAAAAAAAAAAATATATTTATCCTGGTAGGATTATGGATAAAGAAGCCAAAGCCTAGCAATACGAACCCTTAACTAAATACCAAAGTTTTATATATATAATCCGGTACCGCTAACTGTGTTTTCTGTAACAAGAAAGCACCTGACGCATGCACGGTCAATGCTATGAAAGTTTCGTTGATTAACATATCATTATATTTTTATATATAAAAATATTGTCAATCGCAAGTCCCGACGTTTTCTATTTTGAATCTGGTACCGGTACTTATATTTTGGTAAGAAAAAAACACCTGACGCCTGCACGGTCACTGCTACAACACTTGCCTATGAGAGCAGGATTGATTACTAAATATTGTATTTTTATACGAATCCTCTTGTCACGTGAATGTGTCCCCGTTTTCGCTCAGACTCCAAATCTCTTTTCCTCACCCATTTATACGAACCGAACCAAAAACGTAGACTGCCATGCCACTAAGAAGAGTAGGAGAATCATGCTCCTCTTGCTCTTAGTCAAGAAACCTGAATAGCATTCGTATTCTTTACCGCGTATGACACGCGATAAATGGTGGCGTGGACTAAGCAGAAAGCATTGCCACCGGCGGATAGCGGGAATCGAACCCGCGTCTTCTCCTTGGCAAGGAGAGGTTTTACCATTCGACTATATCCGCACCGTAGTAATCGGTAACCTCCATCCAGCAGCCTTAAATATAGCCATTTCATATAAGTCCAGTTCCCTAAGGGGGGAATATACCTCTCTCTATAAAATTATTTCTACTTTTCATAAATGAAACCGAATCAAAAGGGTCCTTTTTTAGTGCTTTTCCCAGAGCCTCAAAAAGGCCTCGGATAAGCACCAGAGGCAAGCCGTATATCACAAGCGATAAAGGTTAGACCACCCATCCTAATATACCATCCTAAGGTGCTGCTAAATGGAAGTATCTTATCAACCTGCATGAAACTAAGTGGAAAGAATCTTATTGTATAAAATCGAAATTCAGAGTAATACGACCGATTCGTAGGTCGTCTATTCAAAATATTTCCAAAGAATCCCTAGCAAATGCAGGAGGCATAAGCCATCGGGTATTATCACGATACCCCGTATCAAAATATACATAAGGAGAAAGAGGATAAGAGAAAAGAGGTTTTGTACCTTTTTCAGTATCATTCGCCAGAAATACTTCTTCGAGCTCCGGCTCCTCATTGTAATCCTCTTCATCCTCGTCATATTCTAGATCGAATCAGTAAGGGGTAGTCTCTTCCAAGTCCGAGGACTCCCCTTACTTGTCAGCTTCGTGACCCAAAAGGAAAAGGTCAGGGTCCTCTACGACGAGAGAATATATCATCATCGCATAAACACATATTTTTTTGTGAATCCTTATATACAAAAAACTAGCTTTTGTTTTTAGCTACTTTGACATTAAAATTAGTATTTATCGGTAGAGCGGGTAGCGGGAATCGAACCCGCATCGTTAGCTTGGAAGGCTAAGGGTTATAGTCGACGTCGATTCATCACTTTTAACGTCTCTAATTCAAAACCGAACATGAAACTTTGGTTTCATTCGGCTCCTTTATGGAGAATGGATAAATTCTGAGATATAAAAAAAGCTAGGAAAAAGTGGGTCCCATAACATCTATGTCGGCTTTTCTATTTGAATGCATTCAAAAGCAAAAGGATTTGCTTTCTAGATGATCCCTCTAGAAGAAGGATTATAAAAACCCTTCTAGTTACTTCGTTCTCTATTTCTATTTGAGAGAGTCATTAGGAAAAGTCTTTTGTTTCCACCGAGCTAAAGATAAAACAATATTTCGAGGTCTCTAGTAAACCAAAGTCATCGTTAATGGCTATTTTGCTTCAACTTAACCTCTCAAAAAGAAAAATTGCAGATTTAGTTACGATTAGAAAAACACAAAAACCTTTTCTCTTTATCCATAGACCCCTTTCATACTCAAATAATTGGAAATTTTGAGTCCCATTTTAAAAAATTTTGTTTCGTAATTCCATAATCCAAATTTTAAAAATTTACGATGGATCCTTGGATATAAATCACGAGAATGTATATTTTTCCCCGACTTTTTTTTCATTGAGAGGTAAAGGAGTCAATCCCTTTAAGAAATAAAGTTTTTCATCTGAATATGAATCATAGTTAACGACCCCTTAACTCTTAAGGGGGGTTAATGGAACGAATCGCACTTTTACCACTAAACTATACCCGCTATAATGCAATTCTTATAATGCAATTATTATATAGAAACGTACTTTTTGTCGAGTCGAAGAGAGGAACCGGGGCAAGATAGGATCAGAAAGAAACCGCGATGGGGTCTCTTTTGTCAGGAGACTCAACGAAATTGTTAAAGAAGGACTTTTTTTAATACCTAAAAGCTAGGCGCTTGTTTTTGCTGTAGCAATTTTGGCATTGGTAGATATGTCTGGACAAAGCTCAATTATAGCATACATATCTTGCATGCTATCAGTTAACCTAATCCTGGCATCGAGCTATTTTTCCGCAGGGTCTACCCTAAAGTATTGTCACCGCAGTAGAGTTTAACCACCAAATTCGGTATGGATTGGTGTGTTTCCTCTAGGCATAGGACACCAGAACTTTTGGTTTTTTATGTTATCAAAGAAACAATGAAAATAGATGGCGAGTGTTTGATCGACTTGATTGAGTCATGTAGGAACAAGGTTCAAGTCTACCGGTCTGTTAGGATGCCTCAGCTGCATACATCACTGCACTTCCACTTGACACCTGATAAACGGCTCGTCTCGCCGTGACCTTATCTTCAATTCTCAAGACTTCTATCGCCCCATCCCCGCAGGGGCAGATAACCCAACCCCTTTCATCGTACTGTACTCCCCAAAGAGCAACTCTTCCTTCGCAAACTCTCAAAAGGTGCTGAGTTGAAACCCCATTCTAACTGAAGCTTCTTGTGGTTCCGGAGGATTCAGCTTAATAGGTCCTGGCTAGGTGTTTCTTTTTCTTTCCCTAATACATTAGTGCCGATGGTTGGTTTTCGGATATATTCTTTCGATTTTAGCATTAAGGATATATCTCTTAATACGATAGTTATCTGACAAGTG